AATTTTGAGATCTTTAGATTCGTAAGATCATGATAGAGTCTCCGCGCGCTAGCGCGCTACAACTAGCAGAGCAGCCTGCGGAAAAAGGCTAGCGCGCTAGCCTATCACATCTTGAAGCTCCGCGCTCTAGGAGCGTTTTTCAGCTGTCTGTCCCTCACTCGGTTCCGTACTCTGTACTCGCAGTAGGAAAGAGTCTAGAATCGATTATTAGTAGGGGCTCGCTTCGCTCGTGGAGTCGACTATTGAACTAGTAGGGGCTCGCTGCCTACAGTAGTTCGATTAGTTCCGTATCCTTTTCCCGACAGCCGGGTTCCTGTAACAAGACTACTACCATTTCTGAAGTCAGTGTTCCTTCACATCCTCCTAGGTAGGTTCTCGAAGTCCCTCATTGGCCTCAACCCGAGGCTTTTACGTGCTCCCCCTTCACCCCGTAAGCCAAGGGAATGACTCATCTCAGTAGGAGGGAAGACAAGGCTCTATACTCCACTCGCTATTTCATATCCTTGGCTAGCTGCGTAAGAGCTCATTTCATGGCTTATAGGCCCGGCCCACCTTCATCGGAACAAATCTCTCCGAGCCCGAAGCAGAAAAACTCATAGCTCTACTCAAGCAATACAAGGACTGCTTTGCGTGGACTTATGACGAGATGCCTGGACTTGACCCCGGCCTAGTGACGCACCAGCTCTCAGTTAACCCTTCCTGCAAACCGCACAGGCAACCCAAGCGGAAGTTCGCACTGGCACTTGAGCTGCAGATCAAACAGGAAGTTCAAAAGTGGATGAAAGCCGGATTCATAACACCCGTAATGTACCCAGAATGGTTGGCCAACATCGTTCCAGTCAAGAAGAAGAATGGCCAAATCAGGATCTGCGTCGACTTCCGCGACCTCAACAAGGCATGCCCCAAAGATGATTTTCTTGTACCTTGTATGGATCTTTTGATCGACCACACTGCTGGTTGTGAATCTTTCTCATTTATGGATGGCTATTCCGGGTATAACCAGATCCGCATGCATCACTCTGACATAGACAAAACTGCATTCTATACCCCATTCGGCACATATGCATGCCGGGTGATGCCTTTCGGTCTCAAAAATGCCTGAGCTACCTATCAAAGGGCTATGACAACAATTTTTCATGAAATCTTTCATGATATCCTGGAAGACTATGTAGATGACATAGTCGTCAAAACAAAAACAGCGGATCAGCGCTTAGCAGCCCTGACTCGAGTCTTCGAAAGATGCCGGGAGTTTAACTTAAAGATGAACCCCATGAAATCTGCCTTTGAGGTCCGGACAGGCAAGTTCCTGGGATTTATGGTCAATAATCGGGGCATCGAAATCGACCGAGACAAAATTACCGCCATACAGGAAATGCCACCACCAAAGACGGTAAAGCAGGTCAAAAGCTTCCTCGGAAAATTTTCGTACATCCGGCCTTTCATCCCCAACCTTGCGAAAAAGATCTACCCTTTGAACCAAATGCTGAAAAAAGACGCTCATTTCAAATGGAGCACGAAAGCACAGAAAGTATTCGAGGCACTCAAGCAAGAGCTTACAAAATCGCCGACGCTAATGGCGCCAATAGCCGGTAAACCTTTGATCCTGTACCTATTAGCTTCTAATATATCAGTTGGCGTTCTTTTAGCATAGCTTGACCCGGCGGGAGTGGAGCGGCCTGTGTATTATCTGTCCCGGATCATGACTCCGACGGAGCAAAGATACCCAAAAACAGATAGGCTATGCTTAGCACTCGTCTTCGCCGCCAAAAAGTTACGTCAAACCATGATGGCCCACACAGTCCATCTGCGAACAAAGGAAGACCCGGTAAAATACCTTCTCAGTCAACCAGCACTCTCAAGAAGGGCCGCACGATGGTTGCTCATGCTGTCAGAGTACGATATACAATGTGTATCACAAAAGTCATCCAAAGGCCAGGCACTGGCAGATCTGTTAGCGGAAAACCCGGTAAGAGCAAAAGGTCCAATTGAGACCTCCCTACCGGACGAGCATGTCTTGACTCTAGAAGACCTCCCGAAATGGACACTCTACTTTGACGGGTCCGCAGCCGCTGGATTAGGCGGAATTGGCTTCAACGGCAGCTCAAAATACGTCTTTATGTTTCTCCTTCAAGCTCGCTTTTGCTTGTACTAACAACATTGCAGAGTACGAAGCCCTTGTAGTAGGGCGCCATAGAAATGAAGATTCAAAATCTCACAGTCCACGGAGACTCCCAGCTCATCATCAAACAGGTACTGAACACCCACAAGGTCAAAGAACCCCATCTCATACCTTATGCAAACAAGGTGAAGCGGCTGCTCCAACAGTTCCCGCGGTTCAAGATCGAACATGTGGCCAGATCATCAAGCCGGCATGCAGACGCCTTGGCAACGCTGGCAACAAAGCTCTGCTCCATTGAAGGACAGCAAATTGACAGTGTCCACGTCATCCGGCGCGATCATCACACCCCCTTCGGTCCGGCAGATTCTCCGGCCCAGGAGACCCTCATGGTTGAAGAAGAAATCCCGTGGTACCACGACATTTACCAGTACATCACCACCGGCACTTTTCCGGGTTACGACCAAGAAGCAACCCGGGTGAAGCGCGCCTAGGGGGGCAGCGCGCTCGGTGACACTCTCTACAGGAGATCACTGGACGGCCTCCTTCTAAGATGCCTTTCCAAGGCAGAGGCCCATGCAGCAATGAAAGAAGCTCATGAGGGCATATGTGGAGAACATCAAGGCGGCAAGCGTCTCTATCAACACCTACTCCGAGTAGGATACTACTGGCCCACGATGCGCCAAGATTGCAAGCTATACGCCCGCCAATGCCCGGCCTGTCAATATCACGGAGACATAATTCATCTCCCACTGGCAAACATGAACCCGGTAGAAGCCTATTGGCCATTTCAGTGCTGGGGGCTGGACCTCATTGGCTCGGTCAATCCCCCTTCCGCAAAAGGGCACATATGGATACTCACAGCAATTGAGTATTTCACCAAATTGATAGAAGCCGTCCCCTTAAAACGGGCAACCGGCGATTTTTGGCCCTATTCATCAAGGAGCACATCATCACAAGGTTTGGAACGCCCCAACGCGTCATAACAGATAACGGCACTCAGTTCAACTACCACCCGGTAGAAGAGTGACTCGAGCGTCACCGGATAGAGCATGCCAACTCCTCACCCTACAACCCTCAGTCAAATGGCCAAGAAAAACAAAATCCTCCTCCGAATCTTAAGCAGATCTGTCACTGATTCTCTTAGGGACTGGCACGACCATCTACCGTATGCACTTTGGGCTTACCGGACAACAGTCCGCATGAGTACCGGGGCTACACCTTACTCCCTAGCGTTTGGCACAGAAGCTGTCCTCCCGGTAGAAATAGAGTTCCCGGCAATGCGCCTCGCTTCCGCAAACTTCTTACCATCGGACTCCGCAGCCTATGCAGAAGCCCAGCTTGCAGACTTAGACGCTCTTGATGAAGAACGAATAAGAGCATTACAGCATTTACAAATCTACCGGCAGCGAATGGCAAGGGCATACGACAAGAAAGTACTTCCCCGGCCATTCCTCGAGGGATACCTCGTACTCCGGCAAGTAACCAAACTCCGGGCAGGACAGCCAATGACCAAGTTCGAGCCTAATTGGGAAGGCCCGTACATAATTCACAAAGTGTACGGCAATGGTTGTTATGAATTAGCTGACCTCAACGAGGAGGCAATACCTGTACCCAAAAACGGCAAATTCCTAAAGTTATGGTACGGAGGAGCAAAATGAAATAAAAGACCATTCTCATAAGAAAAGCATCTTCATTAATAACTATAGCCTCCGGCCCATACATGCACTAAAAAACAAAAACCAAACAAACACACTAAGCATACGGGGCCGGCACAAACAAAACAAAGCATTAAAACAAAAGCCACTTCAGGGTGCTCCACTCGGTCACCCGACCTCGCAGCTCTCTCCGGGCGCAGCGAGCCCTCGCAGCTTCAGTCTCAAAACCCTCCACGATCTGCCGGGAGAAGCCATCTTCAACCGCAAGTAAGTTCAACTCTTCTTCCTTTTCAGCTAACCGCCGTCGAAGTGCTTCAGCATCTTGTAGGGCAGCAACCCGGCGAATGGAATAATACATAGTTAAAGAGGACCCCGTGTGAGTGATAGCCGCAGCCATATCAATGATTAAATTGAGGAGACGAGACAGGAGCCGGAGCCTTTTTGCGAAAGCAAGATCTTGTAGCGCAGATACGCTCAGTGAGAACTAGAGCAGAAAAAGAAGCCGTTGCGCCCCTATTTGCATTAACGGAGCGCGATAGCTCGCTATGAGCAAAAGGCCTCTCGGCCACATTGTACAGGGAGGACACAGCCGATACGAGTGAGTGTCGCTGGACTTCTCCGGAGAGGGATTCATTCTACTTTATTTCCCCACCAACCAAACAACGGAACGTTCAGCCAAACGTGCAGATCCTAAGCTGCAAGTCACCGCAACCACCGAGGGGGCTAATGCTGGTCAGACAAGACCCTGACATTTGGAAGAAAGGTCAAGCTAAATCTTGTTAGGGGCCCCTCCTTTGGAATCAGTTGAGAATGATCAAATGACGAGGAAAGAATCGAAAAAGCATATTGATGCAACATCAATTTAGACGACTGAGTCGACACGGAATCGACTCGAGGGACATTGAAGCTAGGGGTCAGTTCGATCAAAGTCTCTTTCCCTATGTCAATTGTCGATTTCGTTCGGTCGGGAAACTCTCTCAACTCTTTTTGAAAGGAGGGCGAAAATCGTAGGCAATCCGACTCACTGCTCCGGGGCGGGAGCCTTGCGCATCAAGCCCGTCATTAGGCGCCGAGCGAAAAGTGATGGTCACGAGAAGCCATCTACGGTTAAGGGAGAAAGGGCCCCTAATAACCAAGCTTCAAAACAGATGCACGCGCTAGCGCGCTAGATCGAGCGGCGCGAGAAAATGGAAGTGCGCGCGTTAGCACTCCGGCTTTTGGTTTGAGAAGTGAAGCTCAACACTACTAACATGATATAGTAGTGCTAAGCTGCCATTCCATGAATTCTCGTATAAGACTTATCTTCTCATCCCAAGAGAAGAACTTCAGGCGGGACCCTCTGCCGTCAATACTGATTTTCTCCTTTTTGAAATGAGAGGCCGAAATCGCAGGCTAAAAAGAATGAAGAAAGCCGCGCTTTGGGATAAGGAGTCGCCTGCCAACTCGAAGGAGAAAGGCGACTCGGTTGTTTGGCTAGCCGACCGATAGGGCTCTCGAAGCAACCCAAATTACTGAATGGGCAATATGCTTTACACATGAAGTTAAAACTGTGATCAACCAACTCACATGCTCGAAACCAAATTGACTTGGGTGCTCCCGAGCGCGGTGAGCGTAGCGCACGTAGTTAAGCGAGCGGAGCGAGCTAATAGGGAGAGGGAGCGAAGCGAGCGTAGCGAAGCGCAGCAATAGCTCACGAAGTGAGCGTCCCTTCCTACTATCAAAAGTGGCCTACAAGGCCATTTTAAGTGGCCTTCGGCCCACATAAAAAGGCCTGTAGTGCCGCAGCATTGCAAACAAGAGCTCCTCGCTTAAGCACAACTCTTCTTAAACGGCCCTCTAGGCCGTTTAAGCAGCGGGGTTAAGCGAGCTTGAAGACCGTAAATTCCTTTCTTTGTAAGGAATTGAGTAAGGCCTTTACCAATTCATGTAAGCGCGCGTAGCGTAGCGTAGCATAGCGAAGCGAAGCGAAGAAGAAATAGCTTATGCAGTGAGCAGCATCAGCAAGCTACGCTCACGTAATGAAGCGAGCATCGCAAGAAGCATAGCAAATGTCAGATTTGCGAACGCTTCTGTTAGCGATTTTAGAGATGAATGTATTTACATTCTTTCTTCCTACCCCACCAAATTCACTCGTTTCAAAACCCAGCCTCTAAATTCAGAACCAGCCCCAGATGAAACAACCAAGACGTGGAAAGAAGTCAACATGAAAAACCACATGAACAACAACAACCTTTACTACTACAGTAATCAATATTGCTATTTCCAATTTCGCAAGTATGGATGCAGACGTCGAGTGGAAGGAGATGTGGATAAAGAGAAGATGGATAAAATGGAGGCTTTGTTAATGGATGCGACTAAGACAAGGCGGAACTTAATGCCTTGCTTGTGTCAGCTTGTTTATCTTTTTTGGGACCGAGACCGGAGGCATTATCCGCTCCTAGATAAGCCGAAGGTCGAGGAAATACGGGATTCATTACTTAAGGGGGCATACCGTTTTTCGGTGATGCATCGGTCCTTTATTCCAAAACCGAATAAACCGGGAAAGCTAAGACCGATAACCCAACCTCATAAGATTGATCTAGTTGTGATGGATGCTCTCTCCCTGCTGTTAAGTAGGGTTTGTTTTTGAAAGCATTTTCCTAACCTACTCACATGGTTTTAGAAAAGGGCGTGGGGCTCTAACATTCTATGCCCATGTTGAGGGGGGTTGATCGACTAATTAAAGCGGACATCGTCGGCTGCTTTGATAATATAGATCATGCATTACTGAATTCGACCGCACAATTTCATATTGGGCAAGGAAACGAGAGCTTTTGTCGATTAATTGCTGCTTTTTTAACAACCGATATCCGGGATAAAGAAGGAAAGAGCTATGCCTCCAATTCAAAAGGCATACCGCAGGGCAGTCCGCTATCTCCTATTCTTATGAATGTCTTCATGCACCAATTCGATTTAATGATCCGATCCATTCTAGAGCAGGAGGACAAACTCAGGTATGTTAGATACGCGGACGATATGCTCTTCGGTATTCTACAAGGGGTAGACTCGGAAAGCGTAAGTCAACGCTTTCAAAAGCTCTTTCGTGAAGCCTTGGATACCATCAAGTTAGAAGCAACTAGTCATGAGCTCATTAGAGGGACTACAATCCCTTGTGCGACTCTGGTCTTAGGAGTGTTGGTGTCCATCAAGCGGGAGGGAGCCTTAGAGATGAGGGCGCCCATCAAGCGCTTTAAGCGAAAGCTAAATCAAGCGCTTGACAATGGCATAAAGGAGATGCAAAAGAAGCAACTCAACCGCTTTTTGAAGCTCCCTAGGGTTTTCATTTATCTCTCGCTCTACTCCTGTTGTTGCAATGCCAAAGAAGTGCTACTTTATTTGAAAGATCTATGGTTGAGTCGAATCAAAGCCTTTCGGCAACAATGCAAAGGCAAGGAAAAAGAGGAGAAGAAGATCGATCTTGACCGTATCAATAAGCGCCTATCCAAATACCATATCAAAATGAAAGAAAAGAAGCAGCAATTCATAGAGCAAGAGCTGCAAAGAGCGAAAGTCGAAATTTCATAGTATAAGTAAATGAAAAAAAGAAGAACGGGCCTTACTCCATCAGAGTTTGGCTTGGCCTTCCATAAATCGTCTGTCTCTGAGGCCTCCTACTCTAACTATTGAAGTCTATATGGTTATTCCATAAGCCATTGATCGAATTCCACAAAATTGACTCGGAATGAC